CTGTGATACAGAAAAAAGTAGTTATCATGCCTTTTTCTGATGAATCATATAGTTTTACGATTTCATCGAAAAATAAGGTTATCAAATGAATTGTAATTACAATTGAAACCATCGAAAAAGAAATATGAGTTAATATATGCTCTAAAGTTAAAAATATCATAAAAATCTTGAATCCCTTAATCTTAATTAAGAAATTAAAATTGGGAACTGAATTCATTATATGATCTATTGTATCTCTTCTCGAAGATGGCATGCCGCTACTCGGACTCGAACCGAGATGCTTTAGCACTGCTTCCTAAGAGCAGCGTGTCTACCGATTTCACCATAGCGGCTTGCTCGAACTCATAATAGCCTATTCATATTCAATCGTCGAGATTGGAGGAGTAAATTCAATGCAATGTTTTTTAGGAAAGATTTAAACTGATAAATCCAAATTCATTCAAATAGGGATTTGAAAGTTCATTATTTTCATTTAGGGTGTCAGTTTATTAAATTAATTTAAGACTTTCGTGTAGGTTATGCTTTCCTGAGATTGAACTCTTGTAACTAGATAGTTCTACCGCGATCGAACTCAAAAAAATGCATTTTTACAAAATAGACCCCATTTTTTTTGAATTATTTAAAAATGACACATTTTTCGTACACAATATAAAAACTAAGCTAACGGCTTTTTTGATTGGGTTGAAAGCGAAAGATATATGGGAGATCTATATAATAATTTAGAGAAAGGAAATTAAGAAGTCCGAAAGTTACACAAAAAGTTTTAAAAATGGAATCAATTAGTATCAACAATTCATTAATTTTAACTTAGCTAAAGATTTTCTATTTGCTCTTCTATAGATATGATATAGAGAGAAAAAAGAATTTTCTTATTTATTATTGTAATTGGAACAAATAGTTCGATGGGGAAAATAAAACTCCCCACCTTGGAAATGAAAAAACATACTAAAAGAGGGTTAAAACCTTGTATCCTGTCTTTATTCTTTTTTCAAACAAAAAAAGTATTAGTTGTAGAATTCATTAAACAGAAAAATTATTATTCCACATATCATAGGAGAAAAGAAAGGTCCATTTCATATTGATTAGCCCAACAATAATAAAAATAGGTAATGTAAATTGTTCATTTTTAATTATGAAATGGACCTTTTTTTCGAGTCAAATCAATTCAGATTATTCCAACGTTTTATTACTTATTTGTTTGTCGCACAAAAAAACTTTTTGAATTTCCGGTCAAAAGAGATTTCCCTAAAGAAAAAGCTTTTAACGCTGCCCAATATCCCTTCCGTTTCCAAATATTTTTACGAATACGCTTTTTTGATATAGAAGTACGTTTTTTTGGAACTGCCATTTAAAAATGAAGAGGTTACTCATTATTATAGTTGGATGTGAAAGACATCTATTGTTCAAAACGAATTGTTCTTTTTATTCTCTAGATAATATTATTTTCATATAAATGGAGATAGGTGAAAGATATGTGAAAATTGCATAAAATATTACTAGAAGAAGAGGATATATGATTTTTTTTTTTCAAAAAGAAAATGGTTTTTCTAGTCCATACAATATTCGTAAGAAAGAAAAATTTGTATTGATTGATATTGATACTTTTATTTCTCTTTCTTATTCAAATCTATAGAATACGCCGTGCCCTAGCAATTAAATTGGTTGAACTCTATAACATAAAGAATCAAAAAGACCCTACATTTCTATTTCTGCCTATTTTCGTCGTTCTACATTTAATTTACATGTACTAAAATACATTGAAAGGTTTAAGAACCCCACCCTTGTTGCTTACTGAAAAACTTGAATCTTTAATGTTTTTGATTTTATTAGACTGGAAATAAATCAATCAATTCCATAATGAACTAGTTAATGATTTTGAATAAACTAACTAAAATAGCGAGTTCTTATTTCATTAGGCCAGGTTAGTGATCTTAGTTAATCTAATCCTATGATTCATATTAGTATTTTTAGTGTAATTCTTTATACTTGCTCTATGACTAGAAATTTTTTAATAATCATTGAATTTTTCATTTTCGGTATCTTCATAAATATATTAGTGACTAACTAAGTATTCACGTTTTACGAGTACTTTAGTTATATCATTTGACCAATTGTAACTTCTTGATTTGAATAGTTGAAGTATTTAAGAAAGACTCACAATAAACAATAAGTAAGAATATAAAATTAGAAAATTCTATTTAAGTTAGTACATATCTTGATTTTTTTATTGACTCCTTTCAAAAGAGATAAGATCCGGTGAATCGGAAACACTTAATTAAGAATAAAAAACTTTTTATTTTTTATGGAACAGACATATCAATATGCGTGGATAATACCCTTCGTTCCACTTCCAGTTCCTATGTTAATAGGGGTGGGACTTCTTCTTTTTCCCACGGCAACAAAAAATCTTCGTCGTATGTGGTCCTTTCATAGTATTTTATTGTTAAGTATAGTCATGATTTTTTCGATTGATCTGTCTATTCAGCAAATAAATAGCAGT